ATTCGGGATTGATTCCTAATAAGGGGCTAGATCGCGCCAATATCAATCCCTTTCATTCCAAGGCGAAGTTTCAATTACTCACCCAACAGCAAGGAACTATTGGTACGTTGTTGAATCAACATAAGGAATCCCAATCTTTTATAATTTTGTCATCATCCAACTGTTTTCGAATTAGTCCATTCAAGGGTTCGAAATATAACAATGCGATATTGGATCCCCTAATCCCAATTAGGTATTTGTTGGGTCCCTTAGGTACTATTGTACCTAAAATAACGAATTTTTATTCATCTTACCATTTATTAACTCATAATCAAATCTCGTTAAAGAAATATTTACTACTTAACAATTTTAAGCAGACTTTTAAAGTACTTCAAGTATTTAAATATTGTTTAATGGATGAAAATAGAAGAATTTATAATCCCAATTCATGCAGTAATATAATTTTGAATCCATTCCATTTAAATTGTTGTTTTCTTCATCACGATTCTGGTGAAGAGACATCCACAATAATTTGCCTTGGGCAATTTATTTGTGAAAATGCATGTTTATTCAAATATGGGCCACACATAAAAAAATCCGGTCAAATTTTAATTGACCATGTTGACTCCTTAGTTATAAGATCGGCTAAGCCTTATTTAGCTACCCCAGGAGCAACAGTTCATGGTCATTATGGAGAAATCCTTTATGAAGGAAAGACACTAGTTACATTTATATATGAAAAATCAAGATCTGGTGACATAACGCAGGGTCTTCCAAAAGTGGAACAGGTCTTAGAAGTGCGTTCAATTGATTCAATATCGATGAATCTCGAAAAGAGAGTCGAAAGTTGGAACGAACGTATACCAAGAATTCTTGGAATCCCCTGGGGATTCTTGATTGGAGCTGAGCTAACCATAGCCCAGAGTCGTATCTCTTTGGTTAATAAAATTCAAAAGGTTTATCGATCTCAGGGAGTACAGATCCATAATAGACATATAGAGATCATTGTACGTCAAATAACATCAAAAGTGTTGGTTTCAGAAGATGGAATGTCTAATGTTTTTTCACCCGGAGAATTAATCGGATTGTTGCGAGCGGAACGAGCGGGACGTGCTTTAGACGAAGCGATCAATTATCGGGCAATCTTATTGGGAATAACGAGAACATCCCTGAGTACTCAAAGTTTCATATCCGAAGCGAGTTTTCAAGAAACCGCTCGAGTTTTAGCAAAAGCCGCTTTACGAGCTCGTATTGATTGGTTGAAAGGACTGAAAGAGAACGTTGTTCTGGGGGGGCTTATTCCTGTTGGTACTGGATTCAAAAAATTAGTACACCATTCAAGGGAAAACAAAAATATTTATTTGGAAATCAAAAGGAAAAATTTATTCGAGTTGGAAATGGGAGATATTTTGTTATACCATAGAGAATTATGTGCTCCAAACAATTTTTATGGGACATCACAACAACCATTTACGCGATTTTCCTAAGAAGAGATTCATTCTTTTTACTTTAAACTATTTGGTTAGGTTGGTCCAATTATTTATATTAATTTAGTAATAAAAAATTTAAGTAATTAAAAGAAATTAATGGTTTGGGCTATATATCAAGGGTCAATCCATGGTAGAAAGTTCCGTCGGAACAATTATTTATTTCAGGGTATCTTGTCGCTTTTTTTTTTTTAATAAAAAAAAAAGAGGAAGTGTGGGGAAATGCGGGGAAAAATGATAAAAAGATATTGGAACATCAATTTAGGAGAAATGATGGAAGCGGGAGTGCACTTTGGTCATGGTACTCGAAAATGGAATCCTAGAATGGCCCCTTACGTCTCTGCAAAGCGTAAAGGTATTCATATTATAAATCTTACGAGAACTGCTCGTTTTTTATCAGAAGCCTGTGATTTAGTTTTTAATGCAGCAAGTAGTGGAAAAACCTTTTTAATCGTTGGTACCAAAAAGAAAGTAGCGGATTTAGTAGCATCAGCTGCAATAGGGGCTCGGTGTCATTATGTTAATAAAAAGTGGCTCGGTGGTATGTTAACGAACTGGTCCACTACGGAAACGAGACTTAATAAGTTCAGGGACTTAAGAGCAGAACAAAAGATGGGGAAACTCAACCATCTTTCCAAAAGAGATGCAGCAATGTTGAAGAGAAAATTATCTACCTTGCAAACATATTTGGGTGGGATCAAATATATGACGAGGTTACCCGATATTGTAATCATCGTTGATCAGCAAGAAGAATATACAGCTCTTCGAGAATGTGTCATTTTAGGGATTCCTACTATTTGTTTAATTGATACAAATTGTGACCCGGATCTCGCAGATATTTCGATTCCAGCTAACGATGATGCTATAGCTTCAATTCGATTCATTCTTAACAAATTAGTATTCGCAATTTGCGAGGGTCGTTATAGCTATATAAGAAATCGTTGATTATGATTAAGAATAATAAAATTAATTAATTGTTTGGGAACTCGATCGATTTATTGGATCGGTTACTATTCTTGAACTTCAAAAAGAGATAGAGATAAAAATGGGGATATTTATATTATGTTATGTGATTTTTTAGTATCCTAAAATTTAAATTTATTGGTATCCTAAATTCAATTTGTATTAAAAGATGATTAATGTTGGTGAGTTGAGAAAGAGATGGTTGAATCAAAATAATTTTTTAAGTTCGATTTATATCAGAGGACAATATGAATGCTATACCATGTTCCATTAAAATACTCAATGGGTTATACGATATATCGGGTGTAGAAGTAGGCCAACATTTATATTGGCAAATAGGAGGTTTACAAATCCATGCCCAAGTACTTATCACTTCTTGGGTCGTAATTGCTATCTTATTAGGTTCAGTCATCATAGCAGTTCGGAATCCACAAACAATTCCGACCGACGGACAGAATTTCTTCGAATATGTCCTTGAATTTATTCGAGACTTGAGTAAAACTCAGATTGGAGAAGAATATGGCCCTTGGGTTCCCTTTATTGGAACTATGTTCCTATTTATTTTTGTTTCTAACTGGTCAGGTGCTCTTTTACCTTGGAAAATTATACAGTTACCTCATGGGGAGTTAGCTGCGCCCACGAATGATATAAATACTACTGTTGCTTTAGCTTTACTCACGTCAGTGGCATATTTTTATGCGGGTCTTACCAAAAAAGGATTGGGATATTTTGGGAAATACATCCAACCAACTCCAATACTTTTACCAATTAACATCCTAGAAGATTTTACAAAACCTTTATCTCTTAGTTTTCGACTTTTCGGGAATATATTAGCTGATGAATTAGTAGTTGTTGTTCTTGTTTCTTTAGTACCTTCAGTAGTTCCTATCCCCGTTATGTTTCTTGGATTATTTACAAGCGGTATTCAAGCTCTTATTTTTGCAACTTTAGCCGCGGCTTATATAGGTGAATCCATGGAGGGTCATCATTGATTAGCTTTTTTAATAGTCTTTTTTCACTTACCCGAAGTCATGCATGATTCCAAATACGCACTTGGTTGGGCAACATAATACATAGATATTTGTATCTATATATGTATGGATGACCTAATCTCGTAGGAGGGAAGACAGACGATATTACGGAATTGGAAAAATATGGGTTAGGGGGTCAAGTCAAACTAGATATATGTAATGTCTATAAGTCTAACCCTTACATATGTTTCGAAGAATGATTCTAAAATCCAATTCAATATAAAAATAAAATGCAGGTGGTTTACATTATGGAAGAAACAAATGTATATGTGATATTAGATATTTACTAGTTATATAGGGATTATTCCTATGGACTATATATTATATATTTTTATATTTTATTTTATTTATTCCTAAATTTCTTTCCCAGTATATTATTAATATCTATTTATATTATTACTATAATACTATTTATTATTACTATATTGAATGTTGATTCTTTATATTTATTTTTTTTTAACCACACTGCATTTCGTTTAGATGGATTACAATACAATATAAGTCTTTCTTTTTCGTCTGTAATTGTAATTGTAGATTGAATGAAAAAACAGATGAACGTACGGATATAGAAAGTAAGTAAAGAACGAAGAATTGAATGAAAGAATGGTTCGAAACTAAGAAATGCAATAAGTAGAACTATATGCATATGAGTTTACAAAGATTTGATCATGGGTAGAAACTAAAAAAAAAAAAAAAAAGAGATATCGAAGTCATTCTGACGATTAACTAATATTATAATTTCAATTCAGAGTTTTTAATTACTTTGACCCGATAGATCGTAGTGATAAAATAAGTAATAATGCATTGGTTGATTGTATCATTAACCATTTATTTTTTTGTACGAGGAACTTACTTTACTATGAATCCACTGATTTCTGCCGCTTCCGTTATTGCTGCTGGATTGGCCGTAGGGCTTGCTTCCATTGGACCTGGAGTTGGCCAAGGTACTGCTGCGGGCCAAGCTGTAGAAGGTATTGCGAGACAACCAGAAGCGGAAGGTAAAATACGAGGTACTTTATTGCTTAGTCTAGCTTTTATGGAAGCTTTAACAATTTACGGACTGGTCGTGGCATTAGCACTTTTATTTGCAAATCCTTTTGTTTAATTTAATCCTAAAATGAGAAATGTGAAAACGTACGTTATGCGCTTCTTTCTTAGTCTTAGTTTATTTTATTAACTTGGACTTGCCGTTTGCTTCTTCTAATTATATCAACACTTTAATCCTAACAATTACTTATGAGACAATACCCCGGGAAGGGCTTATTTGAGGATGAGGAATTCACGGATCCGATCGCTTTCTTCCTTCCCATTCCTACCCTTAGTACAAGGGAAACCCCTTACTAAGAAACGTTTCAACAAACGAAATATTTCGCAATTGGTGTGAGGCCTAAGACCTAACCTAATAAGTATCTTAATCTTAAATTATGAGGCCTAAGACCTAACCTAATAAGTATCTTAATCTTAAATTATGGAGAACTTAAAAAAATAATAAATTTTCAAATTATAAATTACTAGATGATTTAATCTATTCCCATAAAAA